ACATATAGTATTTATTATTAACCTTTCAAAGATAGAATAAAAAGGGGGAATCACTTAATTTCCTTTTTCTGCTTTCTCAGCTGCCACAATATTTTTTATCATTAGATCTATCATTAAAATTTTGTCTATACTAATAGAAGTTTTTTCTTATTTTTGATTTATTTAGTATTTCATTTAGTTAGTATTTCGTCAAAATTGAAATAAAAATAACTAAAACTACAAAAAGTAACCACTATTATACTATTAATAAATAATTATATATACTATATATATATATTAAAACGTTATGTATATACAAACAGTACTGTATATGTAAACTAAGAATAGGATTTTTTAACGAATGCAATTAAGAATGACAAGATCGACACAAGAAAAGGAATTTTAGACATCCTTTTCTTGTGTCGAAGACTCGCAAGACAAATAATACTCCCTATAGTCCCTAAAATTTGTTGTTTCGCCGATTTATAGTTCCTTTTTTTTTTCTGCGCTTGCTTTCCTTATCTTATTTTAGTATCTAGTCAAATTTTTCCATTCTAATACAAAAAACTCTTTATTATTGATACATTCTATCAATTTCAATTGGTCACTAACGACAGAGTTACATCACACCCCCTCCCATTTTTCAATACAAATTTGTATTGAAAAATAAAGAAAAGGGGGTAAAGTGAATTCTTCTTAATATACATACTAGGATTAGGACTATCAGACAAGTAATTCCTGACACCTGGTCGAAAAGGAATAGAAAGTCTAAAGAGAGGCAAAAAGGCTTTTGATAATTTTTTTGGTTCTTTCTTTTTTACGAATTTGATAAAACTAAATAGACAGATCTAAAAATTCATTTCGGATAATTGAACCTTCTCAAACTGTTTCTTTTTAAGAACCAAAAAGATTTGTGCCAAAACAACCGATCCTAAGAAGAACAAAAGGCCTTGGACACGTAATGGATCTTGAAGTACTATTTCCGCATCCCCCTGACCAAATCCACCCACATTAGGATTACTCGTTAATGGTTGATCGAGTTTAATGGATTCGCCCTCTGAAACAAGAAGTTCTAGGCCTCGAGGGATAATATCAATTACTTGGCGTTCATTCGATGCATCCACTATGGTTATTTCGTATCCCCCTTTTTCTTTTCGTAAAATTTTGCTTATTATCCCTCCTGCCGTAGCATTATAAACTGTATTGTTACTTTTGCTACCATCAGGATAAATCTGACCCCTCCCCCTGTTTCCACCTACGTATATAGGATATTTTAAGAAGTGAACATCTTTATTAGTAGCAGGGTCTGGGGCAAGAATAGGAAAGGTTATTTCACTATATTTTTGACCAGGAACAGGACCTACCACAAGAATATTTTTTTTATTGGGGCGATAATTCTGAAAAGACAGATTTCCTATCTTTTCTTTCATCTCGGGTGAAATACGATCGGGGGGGGCTAATTCAAACCCCTCCGGTAAAATAAGAACAGCTCCCACATTCAAAGCTCCTTTTTTACCATTAGCTAGAACTTGTTTTAGCTGCATATCATAAGGAATTTTAACAACTGCTTCAAATACAGTATCAGGAAGTACCGCTTGTGGAACCTCAATATCCACGGGCTTACTAGCTAAATGGCAATTGGCACATACAATACGCCCAGTTGCCTCTCGTGGATTTTCATAATTCTGCTGGGCAAAAATTGGATATGCACTTGAAATGGATGCCCAAGTTATTATATATATCATGAGTGAGACAGATATGGAGCGAGTAATCTCTTCCCTTATCCAAGAAAAGGTATTTCTAGTTTGCATGGTCCAATCATTTATCCCGAAAATTTCTACAATAAAGTTAGGTAGGTCGATAATATACTTCCCTAGCCACAATTCTGCTATTTACATTTACTGAAAAAAGAAAATTTTTTTGTTGAAATATACAAGGAATCCCTCGTGGGTAAAAAAGAGTAAAGTAAATACGACTTTGATTTGGTTATGATGTATAAAGTAAGAAAGATTAGAATTGGATCAGTGAATCTTTTTTTAGTCATTTATTGCATGATAAATCACTACAAGTGACGGAGATACACGATTTAAATAACGAAAGATCCAATATTTAAAAATTGTATCAAGAATGACTGGAAAGGTAGAAACTAGACCGGATAAAATTTGCTCATAATGAGCAAACCCAAAATCTTTGTAAATATAACCAATCATTAGTTCCCAACCGTGAGGCGAATGGAATCCGATACATAAATCAGTTAATAAAAGAATTGAAAAAGCTTTAATTGTATCACTTAAATTATATAGGAATTCTTGAACCCAAGAATTGAGAATAAAAAGCTTTTCCTTACCCCAAAAGGAATAACCACTTAGAATAACGAAAGATATTAGATTTGTCGAGAAGTGCAAGATTGTATGGATACGATACTCATTGTGTATCTTGATGAATTGGATCGTTTCTTTGTGGATTCCTAGACGAAATTGTTGTAAATCGGTTTCGGGGTATTCCTTTATCATTTCATCCAGCTGGAATAGTTCCTCTAATTGTATGAATTTTTCTAGAATACTTTTTTCTTGAATATCATTCAAGAAAGTTTCGCATTGTCTAGTATTCCACCAATTAGTAATCCAAGTTTTCAAACTTTTATTACAGCAGAGAGAGATCAACCAGGGCAAAAAGACTATAGATGTAAAATAAAAAAAAGGAATGAATGCTTTCTTTTTTGCCATTTTGAATCTGTGAATTGTTAATGAACCTACCGCATTTGTTGATTCTATTAGATCTACTATTTCTATCGAGCATGAGTTTCTATTCTAATTCGAATAGAATGTATTGAGCCTATAATCTCTTTTATCTTTTTATTTTTATTCAATACTTAGTCTTTGCTTTGAATCTAGAAAGAATACAGAAATAGACTCAGAATACACTTCCAATTTGAATCAAGAAAAAATTGGATTTCCAGGCTGTTATTCCCCCTTTTTTCGATCAATACTAAAAGAACTTTTTCACTTTTTTAAAATAAAAAATATGATTATATTTTCGAGACGAATAAACTCCCTTTCTTTTCTATCAAATATAACAAAAAAAAACGAGCATAAAAGAATAGATGAATGTTCAATTGAAAAAAACGAAAGAATTGCTTTCGTTTTTTCTTCCTACTGCCAAAGTTTTTAGTCTTTAAATTTTACAAATAAAATTCATTTCAAAATACTTCAATTGGTACACGCAAGAAGTAAGCCAATTCAGCAGCTTTTTGCTCAATTTCTCGTGTAGTAAAATTCTCATCAGTACGAATTAAAGGAATAGCCCCTTGACCTCGAATTTCCATATAAAGGACACGCCGAGCCGAAACACCCTCCTTAACTTCGATTCTGATGGACTGAATATCTTTCATAAGGAATCGTAAAAAGATGCGACGGCTTTTTCCAGGAAATCCCCAACGAAAAATACGTACTATCCCTTCTTTTCGGTCGAAAAGATCATAACCACTACCCACATTCCACAAAATAGTGCACCACAAATAGCAACTAATAAAGAGACCCGCGATCCCATAGAAAGACATCACAATCCCTTGTGGAAAAAAAATGATTTGCTGAGACGCAACTAACGATATAAAATTTCTACCAAGATAACTGGAAGTTCCAACCAATAAGAATCCCAATGAACCTAAAAATAGGATAAAGGCCCAGCAGAAATTACTTGTTTTTCGAGACCCCGTTATAAATTCTATCCATAGAGATTCTGATCGCCAACTCATATATATTAGATCCAGTTATACAATTTTTTGGAATTTAGAAAATATGACTTTCCTTTTTTTGTTTTCAAAGTAACTCTCATCAACTATAACTATTTTGTTGTGAACCTTTACCTTAGGAGTAATTGTTTATATCTAAAACAATAACATCTCCTTCCTTTATATGATCCCCTATAACTATATACATACAAATAAATACATTGACTTGAATTTCATACAGCGGTCTGATGATGATCCATTTTTCAAAAGAGCGCAAATTGAGTTACCCCATATAATATGGTTACACATGCATAAAAGCTTTTTTTAGTTATGTTTGTAGGAATCGATGTGTTATACAATATTCTACCAAATGGGTCTTATCAAATCGACGTTTTAAAAAAAAAAAGGGTAGTGATACAATTCGGTCTCATCCGATCTAAAAAATCTTATTTTTTTGAATATGAAGAAATAAAGAAGCCATTGCAAGTGCCGGAAAGACTAGGCCTACTAAAGGCACAAAAATAGAGGGTAAGTTGTTGAAAGTTGTCATAAAATGGGGTACCTCAATTTAATATTTGTACCTGTTATTGTTATATTCTGAATTCTAAAGATATCGTTAGAATATCTTGTATTTTTATTATTTCTATTATATATATTATATAATTATACTAAGTATCTTTAAGTAAATATATATCTAATACTAATATACAACCTAATAGAAATATATAGAATAGAACCTACTAGAAATAGAATAAAAAAATAGGTACAAGAAACGCCAAACTAAATAAATGGACTTATTAATCTTTCAAAATCAAATAGATGTATTATCATAATCTCCCTGTTAGATTTATTATTCTTTTTGTTCTTTTTGTCTTCTACTTCTACTTCTAATAGTCATTAATAAAGAAAAAATTTTAGTCCATTAAAATATAAAATTTTAATTTCTACAAAATTGATTGGAATCTGATCCAACAACAGGGAATTTTCGGGAAATGCAAAAAGATGCAAGACTCTCTATAGATCTATATCTCTATTTGAATTATCTATACATATGCAAGCAAGAGAGGAAAAAACTTTATTTAAATTTTCTAGTCTAATTTGAACTTCCCGAAAGAAAAAATTAACTTTTTATTTTGTTGATAAAGGTTTACTGAGTAGTAAACAAGAATATCGATAAAAAAATGATTCGAAAGAAAAATTTTTCAGGGTTTTCGTTTAATTCTGATAAACTAACTGTTCTATTTGATTTCATTTTTGTTCAAAGGAAAAAAAGCATGGAGCTGAAATAACT